ATTGGTTGTTCAAGGTTATGTTTTTGTTTGGTTTTTAGGGTGGGCGGGTTGTTCTGGGATGGGTGTGGTTGCTTGATGGGTGCGGTTAATGAAAAGTCAAAGATAAAAATAATGGGGGGGGTTTTAAAATTTGGGTGCAGGTCTCTGGTGATTGGGGGTGGGGTTGTAGTTTGGGTGTTTGTTGTGTTATGTGGGGGTGGAGGGTTCTCATAGTTAAAGTTTGATAACGGTGGTTTTTCAGGCCACGGATCCCGGAGAGAAGCCGGGTGGGAATTATGATAAGTTTTGTATTATTTTTAGGGTTACTTTTTGTTTTTGGGGGTTTGGCAGTTGCGTCTAATCCGTCTCCTTATTATGGGGTGATGGGGTTGGTTGTAGCGTCTGTTGCGGGGTGCGGTTGATTGGTAAGTTTGGGGGTTTCTTTCGTATCTTTGGTGTTGGTTATGGTTTATTTGGGGGGGATGTTGGTGGTGTTTGTTTATTCGGTGTCTTTAGCGGCGGATCCTTACCCTGAGGCATGGGCTGATTGAGGGGTTATTGGGTATGGTTTGGGGATGGTTCTAGTTGTGGTTGCTGGGGTTATTATAGTGGGGCCAGGTGGTCTGTCACTTGAGGGGGGAACGGTGAATAATTCGGGCCTGTCGTCATTGCGGTTGGATTTTAGTGGGGTGGCTATGTTTTATTCATGGGGGGTGGGATTGCTTTTGATTGGGGGGTGAGGGTTATTGTTGACATTGTTTGTGGTTCTGGAACTTGTTCGGGGGTTATCTCGGGGGGCAATTCGGGCTGTTTAGGGGGGAGATCAGAAAGTAGTTTAGTTGAAAATGCCAGCTTTGGGAGTTGGTGATGGAGGTTTGATTCCTTTCTTTCTGAGGATGTAGGTGGTTTGGTTTAGTTTGATTGTGCAATTGCGTTTGATGTTGGGGGTGGATGAAATGGTGTTTTGATGGGTGTAGGAGAATATACCTATTTTTTTGGCGAATTTGGCGAACGAAAAAATCAAGCATAAAAGATGGTGGGTAAATTTGAGGTTTTGGCTATGAATCCCTAGAAACAGGTAATATTACAAACTTTGTCCGGCAAGCATGACACTATATGGTACTTATTATAGGTAAAAAGCGCGGGTTTCATGAATGGGGTTAAAGTGCATCAGGGCAAAATGTGAGACGAACTTATCCGACACACCATGACACTTAGAAAGCTCCTGAGGGCGATGAGGCCGTCCGCCGGTCATGTGATGGACATGTCAAGAGGAAGATAACTCCTGCTACGCACTTGAAGGGTTTATTGAAGAGACCCCAGAAAAAGAAGAGAAGTGCAGAGACGGTCGGTATGCCGGAGTAACGAAAGGGAGGAGGAATATTCAACCGACCACTTGTATCTGTGAAGAGCAAGAAGGAAGGATTGGTGCAGGTTATGGCCCTGAAATAGGAACCAGTGGCGCAAAAGAGCAAGTTGGGCAAGGGGTGTAGGGGGAATGTATGTCCTTGAAGCCAATAACAAGGGTATAACTGACGTTGAGTAGCTCGGTTCTCGTGAGGAACACGATTAATAGATAACCAGGTTCTCTGGCTTGGGAGTTCTTGAAGGCTGTAGGAGAGGGATATTACCTAGGAGGTGGGCGAATTGTATGTCTAGGAGCATTCAAAGGAGTACTGTGACATTAGTCGTATGCTTCGAGGGGTTTTAGTACGAGTCTCTGGGTTCGATCTAAAGTGACGCTTGCGCGGTCTGTGGTAGGATCACTTGGGTTTATGGTACCTGAAGTGGGAATGTGCCTGGTAAGGTAATAGCTTGAACAACATCTCATTGGAGAAAATGTTTGGTTTAGGGGGGAGGAGAGGTTGGGTATTATGTGGAGAGTCCTACATTGTATTAGTGTCTGATGGGGTAAATAATGCAATGCAAAGTAGTACATACCCTAAAAGCACGCTGAAATCCAGGCGTGGGGGGGAGGGGGGGGCCGGAATAACTCTAAGAAGGGGTGCAGTCTTCAATCTTTGGCTTACAAGACCAATGTTTTCATAAACTATTAGAGTTGATTAGAGCTTTAGTAGCTTGTTTTCTAAGATAGATACAAGGGGGAATAGGACGAGGATAATGGTGAAGTAGGTGAATGAAGCCACTTGTCCGATGATAATGAACGGGTGTTCGACTGGTTGGCTGCCCACTCAAGTGAGAATGAGGAGATTAGCTACCAGGGTTCAGAATAAGATTTGGGATAGGGGGCGGAAAGTTATTGAGCGTTGTTTGGATGTATGGAGCATGGGGATGAGGAATAGGACTAGGACGGAGGCTGCTAGGGCTAGTACACCTCCTAGTTTGTTTGGAATGGATCGTAGGATGGCGTATGCAAATAGGAAATATCACTCTGGTTTGATGTGAGGAGGTGTGGCCAGGGGGTTGGCCGGCGTGAAATTTTCTGGGTCTCCTAGTAGGTTTGGGGAGAATAAAGCTAGTGAGACGAGTGGGATGAGTATTAGGGCGAAGCCTAGGATGTCTTTTGTTGAGTAGTATGGGTGGAATGGGATTTTGTCGCAATCTGAAGGGATGCCTAGGGGGTTGTTTGAGCCTGTTTCGTGGAGAAAGGTGAGGTGGACTAATGTAAGGCCTGCAATTACGAATGGTAGGAGGAAGTGGAGGGCAAAGAATCGGGTTAAAGTGGGATTGTCTACTGAGAAGCCTCCTCAGGCTCATTCTACTAGGGTTTGGCCGATGTAAGGAATGGCTGAGAATAGGTTAGTGATTACTGTGGCACCTCAGAATGATATTTGTCCTCATGGAAGGACGTAGCCTACGAAGGCAGTTGCTATTAGGGTTAGGAGTAGAATAACTCCAATGTTTCAGGTTTCTTTGTTTAGGTATGAGCCGTAGTAAATGCCTCGTCCAATATGTAGGTAGATACAGATGAAAAAGAAAGAAGCTCCGTTTGCATGGAGGTTTCGGATTAATCATCCGAATTGGACGTTTCGGCATATGTGAGCTACAGAGGAAAAGGCTAGGGAGGTATCTGCTGTATAGTGTGTGGCTAGTAAAAGTCCTGTGACAATTTGTGTGATTAGACAGATGCCCAGGAGAGAGCCAAAGTTTCATCAAGTTGAAATGTTGGATGGTGTAGGTAGGTCGACTAGGGAGTCGTTGATGATTTTTAGTAAGGGGTGGTTTTTACGAAGGTTGGGGGCCATTAGGTTTGTCTTCTGTACGTGGATGTGAGGATAATGAAAATAGATAGGGCAAAGGTTCCTAGGTAGGCTTTGATTAAGCCTGGGTGGAGGGAGGTGGCAGCTTTGGATGCTGTTATTTGTAGGCTGGCTAATCCTTCTGGGCCGAATATTTTGTATCAAGAGAGGTCGATTAGGTGGGAAGCAATTTTTTGGCCCCCGGTTAGTAGGCTTGTTGTGCTAAGACGGTGGGTTAGGGGATTGAAGTATCCTAAAGATGTAGAGAAGTTTGAAAACGGGTTTCGTTTGGGGCGGATTAGGGTTTGGGCTAGTGATGAGAGCTCTAGGGCTAAGGCGATTCCTAGGGCTGTGACCACTAGAGCTGTGATTTTGATGGATAGAGGTATGGTCATGGGTGGGGTTTTTACAGGGAGTGTGAAGGAAGTAATTAGGAAGCCTGCTGTAATGCTTCCTAGTGCAAGGCGGGTAATTGGTGAGGTGACTGCAGGGTCGTTTTCGTTGATTGGGGTTAGGGGGGGAATTCGAGTGAATCCGGTTTGAACTAGTACGGTCATGCGGATAGTGTAGATTGCAGTGAATGATGTGGCTAGAAGGGTTAGTAGGAGGGCTCAGGTATTTAAGTAGGAGGTGCTTAGGCTTTCGATGATTTGGTCTTTTGAGTAGAAGCCTGCGAGAAAGGGGGTTCCTATTAGGGCAAGGTTGCCGATGGTAAGACATGAAGTGGTTGTTGGCAGTATTTTTTGTAGGCCTCCTATTTTTCGGATGTCTTGTTCACCGTTGAGGCTGTGAATGATTGATCCTGAGCATAGGAATAGTATGGCCTTGAAGAAGGCGTGGGTTGAGATGTGTAGAAAGGCTAGTTGGGGTAGATTTAATCCGATAGTGACTATTATTAATCCTAGTTGGCTTGATGTGGAGAAAGCAATAATCTTTTTGATGTCGTTTTGAGTGAGGGCGCACGTAGCTGCAAATAGTGTTGATAGGGCTCCTAGGCAAAGGCATAGGGTAAGGGCGGTTTGATTGTTGTCGAGTAGGGGATGTATGCGGATAAGTAGGAAGATTCCGGCTACTACTATTGTGCTGGAGTGGAGTAGGGCGGATACTGGAGTGGGGCCTTCTATGGCGGCTGGGAGTCATGGGTGGAGTCCAAATTGTGCGGATTTGCCTGTTGCAGCCAGAATGAGACCTAGGAGGGGAAGAGTGGGGTATGGGTGTTGAGAGGTTAGTTGGTGGATTTCTCAGGTATTTATGGTGTAGGCTAGTCATGCCATGCATAGGATTAGGCCGATATCTCCTACCCGGTTATAGAGAACGGCCTGTAAAGCGGCGGTGTTGGCTTCTGCTCGTCCGTATCATCAGCTGATCAGGAGGAACGATATGATTCCAACCCCTTCTCAGCCGATGAAGAGTACGAATAGGTTATTGGCGACGATTAGGATGAGTATTGCGATAAGGAATAGGAGAAGGTAGGTAAAGAATTTTGTAATATGGGGATCTGAGGCTATGTATCATGTTGCAAATTGTAGAATGGATCATGACACGAATAGGGCGATTGGAAAGAATGTAAGGGAGTAGAAGTCTATTTTTAGGGTAACAGGGATTTTGAAGTTTATAATGAATTTCCATTCTCATAGGTGAATTAGGCTTTCTGTCCCTGAGTGCAAGTAGATGGTTATGGGGACTAAGCTGATAAAGAAAGAGGTTTTAACAGTGTTTGTAATAATGGTTGGGGAGTTTTTGAGGCTGTTTGATAGTAGGGGAAGGATGATTGGAGAGGATAGGGTTGCTAGGATTAGTAGTATTAGTGTGTTTAGGACTAGTGGTAGGTCCATTACTTTCACTTGGATTTGCACCAAGATGAGTGGCTCCTAAGACCATTGGATTGCTATTATCCTTTGAAAGTAAGGGGGCTGAGATTTTAGACTCAGATGCAAGAATTAGCAGTTCTTGTTGGTTAAACCACCCCTCGGCAGGCAAGAAGGGTTTAACTTCTATTTTTAGAATCACAGTCTAATGTTTGGGTTAAAACTATGCCTGCATGTGGGGATGCCTGCAATGAGGTCGGGTTTGAGGATGAGAAGGATTATAGGAATTATGTGTAAAGCTATTAGGAGATGCTCTCGTGTTGAGGAGTTTTGAATTGATGTAATGTGGGATGGAAGTGCTCCTCGTTGTGTTATTGTGAGCATGTAAAGGGTATATGAGGCGGTTAGTAGGATGGCTGTCCCGGTTAAAATGATTGTGAGGGAGGATCAGTTGAATAGGGCGATTATAATGGTTAGTTCGGCTATCAGGTTGATTGTGGGTGGGAGGGCCATGTTTGTTAGGTTGGCTAGAAGTCATCAGATGGCTATGAGCGGTAGTAAGGGTTGTAACCCTCGTGTAAGGATGAGGATTCGGCTGTGGGTTCGTTCGTAGTTGGTGTTTGCTAGGCAGAATAGTATGGAGGATGTTAGGCCGTGGGCGATTATCAGGATTATTGCGCCTGAAAAGGCTCATTGGGTTTGGATTATTGTTGCGGCCACGACTAGGCCCATATGGCTAACAGATGAGTAGGCAATTAATGATTTTAGGTCGATTTGTCGTAGACAGATGGCGCTAGTTATTAGAGCTCCTCATAGTGCGAGGGTGATAAATGGGTAGTGAAGGTTGTTTAACGATGGGTTCACTAGGGTGGTAATTCGTATAATGCCATACCCTCCTAGCTTTAGGAGCAGGGCGGCAAGAAGTATGGAGCCAGCAATGGGAGCTTCTACGTGGGCTTTGGGTAGTCATAGGTGAAGGCCGTATAGGGGTGCTTTTACTATGAAGGCTACTAGGAGGGCTGAGCTGGTTAATAGATCTGTTCAGGAGGATGTGATTGTTGGGTGTGATAGTTTGAGTATAGGGAAGAATAGTGTGCCAATTTGGTTTTGGAGGTGTAGGATAGCGATTAGAAGGGGGAGTGAGCTGGCAAGGGTATAGAATAGGAGGTAAATGCCAGCGCCTAGTCGTTCGGGTTGGCTTCCCCATCGTGTGATTAGGATTAGTGTAGGGATTAGGGTGGCTTCGAATGCAATGTAGAATAGTATTAGTTCTGAGGCTGAAAAGGCTAGGATGAGGAATGGTTGGGCTAGGACTACTGTTGCGATAAAGATGCGTTTGCGAGTGTGGGGTTCTTGTTCTAAGTGATTTTGGCTTGCTATGATTATTAAGGGGAGTAATCAGCATGAGAGCACTAGTAGGGGGGAAGAGATTTGATCGATAGAGGTTCAGTGGGTTAAGCTTTTACTTGGGTAATACGTTGGCGTGAGTCACTGAAGGCTGATTGTGGCGATTAGGAGACTATGAGTTGTAGTGTTGGTTCATAGGTGTTTGTGGGGGGAGAGTAGGGTTAGGGGAAGGAGTATGAGAGTTGGGATGATGATTTTTAGCATTTTAGTAGGTTAAAGTTGTGAAGGTGGTCTGAGCCGTGAGTTCGGGTGGAGGCTACTAACAGTGCTAGTCCTGTTCCTGCTTCACAGGCGGAGAATGATAGCATGAGGATAGCCAGGATGGTTGAAGATGATATTTGTGTTTGGATGGGTCACATGGCTAGGGCAATGTATATTGATAGTATTATACTTTCTAGGCATAATAAGGCCGAGATTAAGTGGGTTCGGTGAAAAGCAAGGCCCAGGCTACTTAGTGTGAAGGCGGAGAAGAAGCATAGGTGGAGGAAAGGCATAGAGAAAGCTATAGGGTAGTGACTATAATCTGTTGAGCCGAAATCAACTGTCTTGGTTAGACTAGCTTTCTGTTACTCTGCTCATTCTAGGCCTCCTTGAGCCCATTCATAGATTAGTCCTGCAGTAAGGAGAAGGATGAGGATGGAGGTTCATGCTAGTGTGGTGGTGGGTGATTGAAGCTGGGTTGCCCATGGGAGGGGCAGGAGGAGGGCGATTTCTAGGTCGAACAGTAGGAATAGGATGGCTACTAGGAAGAATCGGATTGAAAAGGGAAGTCGAGCGGACCCTAGGGGGTCAAATCCACATTCGTATGGAGATAGTTTTTCTGAGTCGGGGTTTATTTGGGCTAATCAAAAGTTTAGGGCGGTTAGGGCAATGCTTAGGGTCAGAGAGAGGGTGATTATGAATAGGATTATGTTCATTACTCTTCTCTGGGGTTAAACCAGATTCTAAGGATTGGAAGTCGATTGTAATTAATATACTAGAAGAGTAGGATCCTCATCAATAGATTGATACGTAGAGGAATAGTCAAACGACGTCTACGAAGTGTCAGTATCAAGCAGCAGCTTCAAAGCCAAAGTGGTGGTTAGAGGTGAAGTGGAATTTGATTAGGCGAAGAAGGCATACTGATAGGAATGTGGAGCCAATGATAACGTGTAATCCGTGGAAGCCGGTAGCGACGAAGAAGGTTGAGCCGTAGACTCCGTCGGCAATGGAGAATGGGGCTTCGTAGTATTCTATGGCTTGAAGGCCTGTAAAGTAAAAGCCTAGGAGCACTGTTAGGGTAAGGGCTTGGATTGCTTGTTTTCGGTTAGCCTCTGTAATGCTGTGGTGGGCCCATGTGACGGTCACTCCTGAGGCCAGTAGGATGGCAGTGTTTAGGAGAGGGACTTCCATGGGGTTGAGGGGTTGGATTCCAACGGGGGGTCATTGCCCTCCTAATTCTGGGGTGGGGGCTAAGCTAGAGTGGAAGAAAGCTCAGAAAAATCCCAGAAAGAAGAAGGCTTCTGATGTGATGAATAGGACTATTCCGTATCGTAGGCCTTTTTGTACAGTGGGGGTGTGGTGACCTTGGAATGTGCTTTCTCGAACAATATCCCGTCATCATTGGATTATTACTAGTGCGGTGGATAGGAGTCCGATGATAAGAAGTTGGGGTGAATTGTAGTGGAATCATATGGTTAAACCGGAGGTTGTGAGAAGGGCCGCGGCTGCTCCGAAAATGGGTCAGGGGCTTGGGTCTACTATGTGATAAGAATGTGCTTGGTGGGCCATTGTGGTTAGATGTTTTCTTGTAGGTAGAGGCTTAGTAGGAGGACGAAGACGTAGGCTTGGATTATGGCTACTGCCACTTCTAGAATAGTTAGTAGGAAGAGTACTAAAAGGGTTAGGAGGGAGACTATGGGTATAGTGGAGAATAGGGCTGTAGTGGCTGTAGAGATGAGTTGGATAAGAAGGTGGCCTGCTGTGAGGTTGGCTGTTAGGCGTACTCCTAGCGCTAAAGGACGAATGAGCAGACTTGTTGTTTCGATTAGAATAAGGGCTGGGATTAGTGGTGTGGGGGTGCCTTCTGGTAGGAGGTGACCTAGGGAGGCGGAAGGTTGGTTTCGTAGGCCTGTGAGGAGGGTGGCTAGTCATAGAGGGAAGGCTAAGGCTAGGTTTATGGAAAGTTGGGTAGTTGGAGTGAATGTGTAGGGTAGTAAACCGAGAAGGTTAATTAATAGGAGGAAGATTATCAGTGATGTGAGGATTAGGGCTCATTTGTGTCCTTTTTTGTTTAGTGGTATTAGTAGTTGTTTTGTAGTGAGGTTGATGAATCATAATTGTAGTGTTGAAAGCCGGTTGGTGACTCATCGGTTATCAGGGGCTGGTAGGAGCAGGGCTGGGAATAGTAGGGAGATGAGGATTAGGGGTACTCCTAGGAGGGATGGGCTTGAAAATTGGTCAAAGAAGCTTAGGTTCATGGTCAGGTTCAGGGAGTAGTGCTTGGAGTTACGGATGCTTTGTTGGATGGTGGATTTGCAGTTACGAATGATAGGAGTTTAGGCTGAATGATTAGGGAGTAAGTGAGTCATGAAGTTAACATGATAAAAAGCCATGGGCTTGGGTTTAATTGGGGCATATCATTAAGGGGGGTTGTGCCCCCTTTCTCTAGCTTAAAAGGCTAGCGCTGTTTCATAGCTTCTTAATGGTTATGATGATAGGAGGGATGATCAGCTCTCAAAGTTGGCTAGTGGAGCGGATTCTACTACAATTGGTATGAAGCTGTGGTTGGCTCCGCAGATTTCTGAGCATTGTCCGTAGAAGACGCCGGGTCGGGTGGCAGTGAATGAGGTTTGGTTGAGGCGTCCTGGGATAGCGTCAGTTTTTACACCGAGACTTGGGACAGCTCATGAGTGAAGGACGTCGTCGGCAGTGACAATGACTCGTACGGGGGATTCTATTGGGACTACTACACGGTGGTCGACTTCTAGTAGCCGGAAGTGTCCTAGTGGAAGGTCGGTGGTTGGTGTTATGTATGAGTCGAATGTGAGGTCTTTGAAGTCGGTGTATTCGTAGGTTCAATATCATTGGTGGCCGATGGCTTTCAGGGTTAGGTCGGGTTCGTTGATTTCATCTATTATGTAGAGAATTTGCAGAGATGGGAGGGCGAGTATGATTAGGACGACAGCTGGTAGGATTGTCCAAACGAGTTCGATTTCTTGTGCGTCGACTGTGCTGGATGATAGTTTTTCTGTAAGTATTAGAGTTAGTAGGTAAAGGACTAAACTGCAAATAGCTAAGGCGACTATTAAAGCGTGATCGTGGAACTCTACGAGTTCTTCTATGATAGGGGATGATGCGTCTTGGAAGCCAAGTTGTGAGTGGTTAGCCATGTTGAGGTGTACAGGGCTTTCACCTGTAATTTAGCCTTGACAAGGCTATGTAATTGTTTTACTAACACTTCTTAATGAGAAAGAAGCATAAGTGGTTTATATGCGGTTGGCTTGAAACCAACATATGGGGGTTCGACTCCTTCCTTTCTTGAACTTGGACGAAGGCTGGTTCTTCGAAGGTGTGGTATGGGGGTGGGCAGCCGTGGATTCATTCAATGTTTGTGCTTGTGAGTTCTGGTTGTAGGGCTTTGCGTTTAGATGCGAAGGCCTCTCAGATAATGAATACTAGCATGATTACGGCGGTTAGAGAGATTAGTGAGCCAATAGAGGAGATGGTGTTTCATAATGTGTAGGCGTCCGGATAGTCTGAGTAGCGTCGTGGCATACCAGCTAAACCTAGGAAATGTTGGGGGAAGAAAGTTAGGTTTACACCTACAAATATTACTCCAAAGTGAGTTTTTGCCCATGTGGAGTGCAGGGTGTATCCAGTGAATAGGGGGAATCAGTGGGTAAAGCCTGCTAGGATTGCAAATACTGCTCCTATTGAGAGGACGTAGTGGAAGTGGGCTACTACATAGTAGGTGTCGTGCAGGGCGATGTCTAGTGAGGAGTTTGCTAGTACGATTCCCGTCAGCCCTCCGATGGTAAATAAGAAGATAAAACCTAGTGCTCATAGTATAGGGGGGTCTCATTTAATTGTACCTCCGTGTAATGTTGCTAGTCAGCTGAATACTTTGATGCCGGTAGGGATGGCAATGATTATTGTGGCAGATGTAAAGTAGGCTCGGGTGTCTACATCCATGCCTACTGTGAATATGTGGTGAGCTCAGACAATAAAGCCTAGGAATCCGATGGATAGCATGGCTCACACCATACCCATGTAGCCAAATGGTTCTTTTTTCCCTGCGTAGTAGGCTACGACGTGGGAAATAATGCCAAATCCTGGCAGAATTAGGATGTAGACTTCTGGGTGACCGAAGAATCAGAAAAGGTGTTGGTAGAGAATAGGGTCCCCTCCTCCAGCTGGGTCAAAGAAAGTGGTGTTAAGGTTGCGGTCTGTAAGTAGCATTGTAATACCGGCAGCTAGGACTGGTAGTGAGAGTAGAAGGAGAACTGCGGTGATTAGTACCGATCAGACGAATAAAGGTGTCTGATATTGTGATAGGGCAGGTGGTTTCATGTTGATTGCTGTTGTGATGAAATTGATTGCCCCTAGGATTGATGAGATACCAGCTAAGTGAAGGGAGAAGATAGCTAAGTCAACTGAGGCTCCAGCATGGGCTAGGTTTCCTGCTAGTGGAGGGTATACAGTTCAGCCAGTTCCTGCTCCTGCTTCGACGGTAGAAGAGGCTAGTAGGAGAAGGAAGGATGGAGGAAGTAGTCAGAAGCTTATGTTATTCATTCGGGGGAATGCTATGTCCGGTGCTCCGATTATTAGGGGTACGAGTCAGTTTCCAAAACCTCCGATTATAATTGGTATCACTATAAAGAAGATTATTACGAAGGCGTGGGCTGTAACAATCACATTATAAATTTGGTCGTCTCCTAGTAGGGCTCCGGGTTGGCCTAGTTCCGCTCGAATTAGGAGGCTTAGAGCGGTACCGACTATTCCGGCTCATGCGCCGAAAATTAGGTAGAGGGTACCAATGTCTTTGTGGTTAGTTGAAAATAGTCATCGGTTGATGAAGGTCACAGGTAAGATGGCTGAGTGAATAAGCGTTAGGCTGTAGTCCTTTTTACAGAGGTTCGATTCCTCTTCTTATCGGCCCTGTAGTGAAGTTCATAGTGAGTTGCAAGCTCATTGATGCGCATTAGTCGTGTGCCGGGGTCTTAGGCAGAGGCCTGTGGGTTTGGGCATATAGCTGTTAACTATACTGTTGTGGGATCGAAGCCCACCTGTCTAGTAAATGGTAAGGTCCTAGCTTAATTAAAGTGTCTGGGTTGCATTCAGGAGATGCAGGGTAATGTCCTGCGGATCTTAGCAGAAACTAAGAGGGTTTCACTCTTGTTTAAGGCTTTGAAGGCCTTCGGTTTGGGTCATCCTAAGTTTCTTAGGCGATGGTGGATACTATAGGTGAGATGGGGAGAAGCATAATGGATGCAGTCACTAGGGTGGCGATTAGAGGGGGGATTGGTTTATTGGTGTGTCATTGTTTCATGTGGTTGGTGGTATGAGGTGGGAGTGTGATTGTGGCACAGTAGGCAAGACGGAGGTAGAAGAATAGACCTAGTAGGGAGAGCATAGAAATTATTGCCGCCGCGGGGGCCATGCTCTGTTTTGTTAATTCTTGAATAATAAGTCATTTCGGGAGGAAGCCTGTCAGGGGAGGGAGGCCTGCTAGGGAGAGTAGGGTAAGCAGGAGTGCTGCGTTCAAGGCTGGCGTTTTTGTTCAGGAGGTTATTAGTGTTGATAGTTTTAGAGCTTTGGTTGAGTGGAAGGTAAGGAATACAGCTGCGGTTATTAGTGAGTATAGGTAGAAGTTTAATAGGGTTAGTTTTGGGTTGTAGGCAATGATGATGGCTATTCAGCCCAGGTGTGAGATGGAGGAGAAAGCAAGGATCTTTCGGATTTGTGTTTGATTTAGTCCTATTCACCCTCCTATGGCTACGGAGAAAATGGCTATGATGGTTAGTAGGGTGGTGTCCAGTGAATGGTGGGCTATGTAGAGGAGTGTAATTGGTGGGAATTTCAGGGCTGTGGATAAGAGGAGGCCGGTGGTTAGGGGGGAGCCCTGAAGGACTTCTGGAAATCAAAAGTGAAATGGGACCAGTCCTAGTTTTATTGCAATGGCTGCGGTTAGGATTGCGCAGGAGATGGGGCTGGTTAGTTGAGTAATGTCTCATTGGCCGGTGGATCATGCGTTGACCATGCTAGCGAATAGGAGCAGGGTTGAGGCGGTTGCTTGGACTAGGAAGTACTTGGTTGCAGCTTCGATAGCCCGGGGGTGGTGGGATTTTGAGATTAGGGGCAGGATGGCTAGTGTATTGATTTCGAGGCCGGCTCAGGCTATGATTCAATGGCTGCTTGAGATTGTGATGGTCGTTCCTAGGAGGAGACTGACGACGAAAATTAGTTTTGCTTGCGGGTTCACTAGCAGGGGAAGGGGTTAAACCATCATTTTCGGGGTATGGGCCCGATAGCTTGCTTAGCTGACCCTGCTAGGAAATAATATAAAGGGAGTATGGAGGGTTTTGATCCCTTTTGTGCAGGTTCGATTCCTGCTTTTCTAAGTGCTAAGGAAATGAGAGGGTTGGTGCACCTCTATGTTCACTTTATCATAGTGACCCTTATGGTATTCAGGCACATTTCCTTGGGTCTATAGGTAGGGTGGTAGCCCTGCGTAGCAGATTGGTATGCTAGTATGTCAGAGACATAGGGCTAATGTGAGGGGTAGGAAGTTTTTTCATAAGAGATGTATTAGTTGGTCGTATCGGAATCGTGGGTAGGAAGCTCGTACTCACAGGAACCCTGCAGATAAAAGTAGGACTTTTGTGGCCAAGGCTACGGGGAATAGTTCTTGGGGCAAGTTGAATATGCTAGGGTTGAAGAATAAGATCGCGGTTAGTGTGTTTATGAGTATGATGTTGGCGTATTCGGCCAGAAAGAACAGCGCGAAGGGGCCCGCTGCATATTCTACGTTGAAGCCTGAGACTAATTCTGACTCTCCTTCTGTCAGATCGAATGGGGCTCGGTTTGTTTCAGCAAGTGTAGACACATATCATATCATGGCAAGGGGCCAGCAAGAGAAAATGAGATACAGGGGCTCCTGAGTAATTGCTAGGGTACTAAGGGTGTAATTGCCGCTGAGTAGGATGATGGATAGGAGGATGATTGCTAGAGTAACTTCGTAAGAGATGGTTTGGGCTACTGCTCGTAGGGCTCCAATTAGGGCGTATTTTGAGTTGGAGGCCCATCCGGACCAGAGAATGGAGTAAACCGCTAGGCTTGACATTGCTAGAAGAAACAGTAGCCCTAGGTTGAGGTCCGCAAGAGAGAATGGGAGGGGGAGCGGGACTCAGATGGAAATTGCTAGGAGAAGGGCTAATATTGGGGTTGCAATGAAGAGGATTGGGGAGGATGTTGATGGGCGGATTGGCTCCTTAATAAATAGCTTCACCCCGTCTGCTAGGGGCTGTAGGAGGCCAAATGGTCCGACAACGTTTGGGCCCTTTCGACCCTGTATGTAGCTTAAGATTTTGCGTTCTACGAGTGTAAGGAAGGCTACTGCGATTAGGATGGGAACGGCGTAGGAGAGGGCTATGATGAGGCTGGTTAGGAGGGGGTAGTTAGTCATGGGTATTCTGTGGGGGAAGTAAGCTAGGGAGAGGATTTGAACCTCTGGAATAAAGGACTTAAGCCTTTTGCATTTGCCGAGCTCTGCCACGCTAGCTTGCCCTTTTCTAGGGCGTGGTGTGGTGTGATAGCCTTTTGTAATTAAGTTGGTTTCATTACTTAAGGCGAAGGCTTGCTTGTGGTATAGGCCTCACTTTTCCTATCCTTTCGTACTGGGAAGAGTTTATCATAGATAGAAACCGACCTGGATTACTCCGGTCTGAACTCAGATCACGTAGGACTGTTAATCGTTGAACAAACGAACCCTTAGTAGCGGCTGCACCACTAGGATGTCCTGATCCAACATCGAGGTCGTAAACCCCCTTGTCGATATGGACTCTTAAAGGGGATTGCGCTGTTATCCCTGGGGTAGCTTGGTCCATTGATCAATTGTATTGGGTCTGGTTGCTATTAGCACGTTGAGGGGTAGCTCTTAGTCTAGAGGTGTGGTCTAATTTTTGGAGGATTTGTTTTTCTCCAAGGTCGCCCCAACCGAAAAATGCGGACCATCGCCCTTTGAGGTTGGTGAGCCCAGTGGGGGTGATTGTTTTTGGGGGTGGTCGCTGATTTTGAAGTTCCACAGGGTCTTCTCGTCTTATGGTTTTATCCCTGCTTTTGCACAGGGAGATCAATTTCACCGATTGCCTGTAAGAGACAGTTAAGACCTCGTTTAGCCATTCATACTAGTCTCGATTTATGGGACAATTGATTGCGCTACCTTTGCACGGTTAGGATACCGCGGCCGTTGAACACAGGGTGTCACCGGGCAGGCATCACCTTCAATACTTGTTTGTTGGTTTGCTGAAGGCTATGTTTTTGGTAAACAGTCGGGCCTTGACGGGTTTGCCTAGTTCCTTTTACAGGTTTTAATCTTTCTTAATGGACGCTCCTCTGTCGGGTTAACAAGTTGATTAATACTATGCTTGTTGGCTTTGTCGTATATTGGTGTTTTGTTAATAATGTAAGGATGTAAGCTTGCGTCGTAGAGGGAGGACCCAGGTTACTCATTCTAGCATTAATTCTCCTATTGGAAGATAGGTTAGCCTGTTAGTGGTGAGGGAGTCACAAAGTTCTTATATTTTTAGGATGTGGAGCTTTGACGCACTCTTTGTTGATGGCTGCTTGAGGGCCCACAGTGGTTTTAGGGTGTTGTTGTTTATCCGCTCGTGGAGATTGAATTCTTTTTTAAAGGAGCTGTACCCCCTTTAAATAGCCCTTAATTCGCTTCATTAGGGTTTGGGTTTTCCTTGGAGGTGAATTAAGAGTGAACTTAGATTCGTTTCACAGGCAACCAGCTATCACCCAGCTCGATTGGCTTTTCACCTCTACTGACAAGTCATCCCACTCTTTTGCAACAGAGACGGGTTCGCTCAATGTTAGCTGCTCATAAGTAGCTCGCTTGGGTTTCGGGGTGGCAAACTTAAATTCATTTTGCTTGGTTTTTCTTGCTAGACCATGATGCAAAAGGTACAAGGGTTGATCTTTGCTGTTTGTAGCTTAGTTGTTCATTGCTATTTCATCTTTCCCTTACGGTACGTGATCTCTATCGCTCCGATGGTGTCTTTTCTATCGCCTATACTGGGACTGGTAAATGCTTTAGTTTGGTTTTGGGAGTAGCTTTGTTATTCCTGGTCAATGTAGGTTGGGCTAGAGTTTGGCATCAAGACGATCTGGTGTTGTCAGACATCTTTCAGGTGTAAGCTGAATGCTTTGGTTGAAGCTACGTCTTGGTAATCTAAGTGCACCTTCCGGTACACTTACCTTGTTACGACTTACCTCATCTTTAGCTGGTTGGCTTATTATTTATGTTGGATTTGGTCGCTTGCGAGGAGGGTGACGGGCGGTATGTACGTGTCCCAGAGCCGGCTTTAAGAGGGCTCAATTGTCCCACTTTACTGCTAAATCCTCCTTCAAAGGGCAGTTTCATGCCCCTTTGCCGTTATGTTCTATTCTAGAAAATGTAGCCCATTGCTTCCATTCCATAGGCTAGACCTTGACCTGTCTTACTAGTGGGTTAGACTATTGCGCTCACTGCTGGGCTTTCAGTGGAGGTGAGCTGGCGACGGCGGTATATAGGCTGTTTTGGCAAGAAATGGTCAGGTATTATCGTGGATCATCGATTATAGAACAGGCTCCTCTAGGTGGATTTGGGACACCGCCAAGTCCTTAGAGTTTTAAGCGTTTGTGCTCGTAGTTCTCGGGCGGATGCTTGAGTAGGATTAAGCATCAAGATTTAGGGCCAGGCATAGTGGGGTATCTAATCCCAGTTTGGGCCCTGGCTTTCGTGGAGTTCAATTGATCGTTGGTCTAAGATTTTCTTTAAGGAAGAGGCCTTATGGACATCTTGGGCTTATGACAGCTCAGTTGTCTTTTAATCTTAGTTACTTGGATATCATGTGACCACTCTTTACGCCGTTATAAAGTTAATTTGGGTCTCCTGTCTGACCGCGGTGGCTGGCACAGGATTTACCGACCCTTGATTTGCTATGACTAAGTCAAGTTTACACTCATTGCTTAAGGTTAACTACTGCTGAGTACCCGTGGGGGCGTGGCAAGTGCAAGGCGTTTTGGGCTACGGTTATGGTGAGCCTGATACCCGCTCCTATCGACTTGATTAAAGGTACCTAGGGCATTTACACTGGGGCGCGGATACTTGCATGTATATGTCTAGCAAAAACCAACAGTAAGGTTAGGACTAAGTCTTTTGTTCTTGGGCGCGGTGGAGCGGCCATCTTGACATCTTCAGTGTCATGCTTTGCTATAAGCTACAAGGAC